CTATTTCCGCGTCTCCCTGACCAAATCCCCCCACATTAGGATTACTTGTTAATGGTTGATCAAGTTTGATGGATTCGCCTTCTGAAACAAGAAGTTCTGGTCCTGGGGGGATACTATCAATCACTTGACGCCCCTCTGGCGCATCTGTTATAGTTATTTCATACCCCCCTTTTTCTTTTCGTATTATTTTGCTTACTATACCCGCTGCTGTAGCATTATAAACCGTATTGTTACTCTTGCTCCCGTCGGGATAAATCTGACCCCTTCCCCTGTTCCCGCCTACGTATATGGGATATTTTAAGAAGTACGCATCCTTCTTAGCAGCAGGGTCCGGAGAAAGAATAGGAAAGGTGATTTCACTATATTTTTGACCAGGAACAGGACCTATCACAAGAATATTCTTTTTAGCGGGGCGATAACTCTGAAAAGAGAGATTACCTATCTTTTCTTTCATCTCTGGCGAAATACGATCAGGAGGGGCTAATTCAAACCCCTCGGGTAAAATAAGCACGGCCCCCACATTCAAAGCTCCCTTTTTACCATTAGCAAGAACTTGTTTTAGTTGCATATCATAAGGAATTCGAACAACTGCTTCAAATACAGTATCTGGAAGTACCGCTTGTGGAACCTCAATACCCACGGGCTTATTAGCTAAATGACAATTCGCGCATACAATACGACCAGTTGCTTCGCGCGGATTTTCATAACCCTGCTGTGCAAAAATGGGATATGCATTTGAAATGTATGCCCCAGTTATTATATATATCATGAGCGATACGGAAATGGAGCGAGTAATCTCTTCCTTTATCCAAGAGAGGGTCTTTCTAGTTTGCATGGTCCAGTCGTTGATCCAGAAAATTTATACAATAAAATTAGGTAGGTCGCTAGGATAGTTCCCTATCCACGATGCTGCTAGTTACTGAAAAATTTTTACTAAAATATAGGAGGAATCCGAATCTATTGGATGTATAGAAAAAATAAGTATATAAAAAAAAATAAGATTTTGAATGTTTTATTTTACTTATGTACAAAATAACAAAATTCTAATTGGATCGGTGGATCATTTTTCAGTCATTCATTGAATGATAAATCACTACAAGTGACGGAGATACACGATTTAAATAACGGAAGATCCAATATTTAAAAATTGTATCGAAAATGACTGGAAAGGTGGAAACAAGTCCAGATATAATTTGATCATTATGAGCAAATCCAAAATCCTTGTAGAAAGAGCTAATCATTAGTTCCCAACCGTGGGGTGAATGGAATCCTATACATAAGTCGGTTAATAAAAGAATAGAAAGGGCTTTTATCGTGTCGCTTAAGTTATATATGAATTCTTGAATCCAAGAATTAAGAATAATAAGTTCTTCATTAACTAAAAAAGAATAACCACTTAGAATAACGAAACAGATTATATTTGTCGAGAAGTGCAAAATCGTATAGATACGATCTGCGTTGTGCATCTTGATCAATTGGATCGTTTCTTTGTGGATTCCGATACGAAACTTTTGTAGATGTGTTTCGGGGTATTCCTTTATCATTTCGTCCAACAGGAAGAGTTCCTCAAATTCTATTAATTTTTCTAGAATACTCTTTTCTTGAATATCATTTAAAAAAGTTTCGGATTTACTAGTATTCCACCAATTAATAATCCAAGATCCCATACTTTTATTAAATGAAAAAGAGACCCACCAGGGCAAAAATACTATAGACGTAAGATATAGAAGGGGAATGAATGCTTTTTTTTCCATTTTTGCGTCTGTGAATTTTTAATGAATCCGCTTCATTCGTCAACTCTATACGATCTAATATTTCTATCAAGCATAAGTTCTATTCTAATATTAGAATTTAGAATAGAAAGCTTCGAACTCCCGAATCTATTCCCTCGTTTTTATTTGTGAGTCAGTGGTTAGTCCTTGAATTTTGTGAATTTACATACGCATAAAAAAAAGTTTGCGGACAAAATTTCAAATTTTTCCGTTTTCCGTATATAGTATATATAATCTACGTCTTCTTTGGTTCATCAGTATTATGAAGAAATTTCAGTTAAGTTATGTTATAGAAAAAAAAAAGGAAAAAAAAAAAGAGGATTTTTTGGTTTTTTACCTCCTGCTAAGAAAAGTGCTTCGTTTATTTCAAAATACTTCAATTGGTACACGCAAAAAATAGGCCAATTCCGCTGCTTTTTGCTCAATTTCTCGTGGAGTCAAATTCTCATCAGTACGAGTCAAAGGAATGGCCCCCTGGCCTCTGATTTCCATATAAAGGACACGCCGAGCATTAAAACCCTCTTTAACTTCTATTCTGATAGACTGAATATCTTTCATAAAGAATCGGAGTAAGATGCGACGATTTTTTCCTGGGAATCCCCAACGAAAAATACACACTATTCCTTCTTTTCTATCGAATCGATCATAACCACTACCTACATTCCACGAAATTGTGCACCACAAATAAGAGCTAATAAACAGACCGGCGAGCCCATAGAACGACATCACGATACCTTGTGGAAAAAAAATGATTTCCTGAGACGGGAATAAAGATATCAAATTTCTGTCAAGATAACTGGAAATTCCAATCAATAAAAACCCCAATGAACCTAAAAAAAGTATAATGGCCCAGCAGAAATTACTTATTTTTCGAGACCCCGCTATAAGTTCTATCCATATATGTTCTGATCGCCAACTCATACTAGATCTAGTTACATTTTATTGGAAGTGGGAGACCGGCCAAAATGAATTTTACTTTACATTTTTTTGTTTCCGAAGGAACTTTCATCAACTTGCACTATTCTGATGTGAATCTTTCGAAGCAATTGGTTAGATCTAAAAGTAAAATAATAGGAGCCCTCTCATATGATCCCCTATCTACACATATATAGCTACATGGGCTTTACATTTATTTCAGGCATTCGCCCCAATCGCGACTTATTTTCAATATTTTCAAATAGCTCGTTTACTCATATATCAGATTTACGTTTACGCCTGCCCTTTCTTTTCTGTTTGAAAGAAGCCACAAGTTATACCATATTATACTGAATAGATATCTGTGTTATAATCCAAGTCTAAGTCTTGAAAAAAAAAATATATGAAATTTGCCCCCATCAGATCTAAAAAATCTTGTTTTTTTGAACATGAAGAGATAAAGAAGCCATTGCAATTGCCGGAAATACTAAGCCCACTAAAGGCACAAAAATAGAGGGTAAGTTGTTGAGAATTGTCATAGAATGGGCACCTCGATTTAATATTTGTACCTGTTATTTATTGTTATATTTATTTTTTTTACCTATTATCGCTATATTATATTGTTAGAAAGATATCTTAAATAGAAAGATCTCTTAAAATTATTAGAATTCCTATAATAATTATACTAAGTATATCTAACTGAGTATATATAATAAAGTGCAAGGAATATAGAACTAACTAAATGGACTTATTCATTTTTATACATCAAATACATGTATGATAATTCACTTGTTTGTTATTTTTCTATTATTTTTTTTTCTTGTCTTATAATTTGAATTTCATAATTATAATTTGAATTTAATAAAGAGTTTCTTCACCTTATAAATTCTTCCAAAATTCGTTATAATATAATACGAAAGGAAGAAAAGAACATGAAATTCGTTTTATTTATTATTTACTACCCTACCTCGCGAAAAAAGAATTCGCTCTTTTATCTTGTTCATAGAGGTTTCCTAATTAGGAATCAGGGATATCGGTAAAAAAAAAATTATCTGTATGATTCTTTCCATAATTCTCTCTTATGTCACCAAAACAAATCCATTCTTCGGATTTTTCCTTTGATTCCGATAAATAAATACTTAATAAATACTTATTCTAAATAGTTATTCGCCAGAAAGAAAATAATTTAAAGAATTCAATTTAATTAACTATTAACTTAAAGTTCTACTAAAGTTATGATTCAAAGGAAAGAAAGCGTGGAGCTGAAATAATTCACTCAGAACGCCCTTTAACAGATTACGTGGTACGATTGGATCAAATAAGCCCTTATGGAATAAAAATTCAGCCGCTTGTGAACCTTCTGGTACTGTCTTATTCAATGTTTGTTCAATTACTCTTTTACCTGCAAATGCAATGTAGGCGTTGGGTTCAGCAATAATGATATCCCCCAACATACCAAAACTAGCTGTCACCCCACCAGTCGTAGGAGATGTAAGGATTGATACATAAACTAACTTTTTATTCGATTGATAATCATATAAAGCAGCAGAAATTTTAGCCATTTGCATCAAGCTCAAACTTCCTTCTTGCATGCGTGCTCCTCCGGAAGCACACACTAGAATAAGAGGTAAAAATTGATTAGTAGCATACTCGATTAAACGAGTAATTTTCTCGCCTACTACCGATCCCATACTACCCCCCATAAACTGAAAATCCATAACCCCAATTGCTACGGGAATGCCGTTTAGTTGACCTATGCCGGTTTGAATGGCCTCGGTTAATCCTGTCTTTTTTTGATAAGAATCAATACGATCTTTATAAGGTTCCTCCTCTGAATGAAAGTCAATGGGATCCAGGGAGAACATGTCCTCATCCATAGGATCCCAAGTCCCTGGATCAATCGAAAGTTCAATTCTATCTGAACTACTCATTTTCAAATGATATCCACATTGTTCACAAATATTCATTTTTGATTTAAAAAATTTCTTATAATTTAATCCATAACAAATTTCACATTGAACCCACAAATGCTTGTATTTTTGAGTTACACCGAGATCATTAGAATTTTCTCTTAGAGCGAAATCGCTGCCGTTCGTGCTAGTTCTTAGCTTGGAATTCCAGTTTTCACTACTATTTCTACTTTCACCCAAAATGTAAGTAGAAATGTAACTTTCGCTGTAATTTTCACTACCACTTAAAATAGAACTCGCAATCCCGATTTGAGAACGAAGATAACTGTCAATGCAACTATTGATGTAATTATTCCAACTATATTTATTATCATACATAGAATAATCATAGTGGGAATCGTCA